TGATTTTTCATTATCTCAATTGAAAGTAATGATCCTACCAATATTGGGAGGATCATTACTTCAACTAGTCCCCGTGTTCCTCGAATGGATCTCTTAGTTGTTGAGAGGGTTGCCCAAAAGCAGTATATAAGGCGTACCCAGTAAAACTTACAAGTAAACCGGATAAAAAGATGGCAACTAGGGTTGCTGTTTCCATTATTATATAATTTTAAGACATTATACAGTTTTAAGACCACAATGGATCTATGATAAGATCATTTATTTACAACGGAATGGTATACAAAGTCAACAGATCTTACTGAATATAAAATATTATGGCTACACAAACCGTTGAGGGTAGTTCTAGATCTGGCCGCCCCAAACGAACTAATGCAGGGAGTTTATTGAAACCATTGAATTCAGAATATGGTAAAGTAGCTCCTGGGTGGGGAACTACTCCTTTGATGGGTCTCGCAATGGCTCTTTTTGCGATATTCCTATCTATTATTTTGGAGATTTATAATTCTTCCATTTTACTGGATGGAATTTCAATGAATTAGATTCACAAGAACCATTAACTAGCCTTTTCAATACAAAATGAAGCGTTTAGGTTTATGATTTTTATCCCATTCTATTTTGGTAGTTCGACCGTGGAATTTCTTTGTTTCTGTATTTCCGGAATATGAGTGTGTGACTTGGTATAATGGATCCTATGGATAGTACAGAGAATGGGTCTGTCATCTTGATAGAGATGGTTTTACTTCGTCGGATATTCATTCTAGTATCTGGAGCACGGAATATATATATGAAATAGATTACAAAGTATTAGAACTATGATTCATACTTAATAGTTAGACCTCGTGGCCGGACTTCGAAAATTTTTTTTTTTTTCAAACTAAACTTTCGTTTAGGCTTATTTTGATCAAAGGACAAAGGTTTCTTTGGATTTTTAGTCATTATATCTATTCATTGAATAAGTGATGATCCAACGGTTCTTACTCAGGGAATTTTGGGACTTAGTTTGAAAGGGTTTTATTGAATCATCGTGGTTCTAGTATGAATCTGAGGTTTTAATCAATTCATAGGGTCTTAACAAGAGAATTCCTATCAATAATAAAGAAAACAGCAGTAAAGCCGCATTACACATAAATAACAACAAAGAAAATAGGTAAATAGAAGATTCAAGAGGCCTATAACGATCAATATATAGACGAATGAGCCGACTTGATTTTTTGGCATTATAACCACAAAGAGGAGTTTTCGGATTTTTATTCTTTCGTATCTTCATAAAAAATGAATCATAGAATTAAGAAATTTAAAACTTTCTATTACACACATCCGTTAGAACTAGTATTTGTGTGTTTCTGTTTGAGCCGTATGAGATGAAATTTTCATATACGGTTCTCCGGGGGGGAGTCTCCGTGATTTACCTATCTCAATAAAATCTATGATTGGTTCGAAGAACGTCTTGAGATTCAGGCAATTGCCGATGATATAACTAGTAAATATGTTCCTCCTCACGTCAACATATTTTATTGTCTAGGAGGAATTACGCTTACTTGTTTTTTAGTACAAGTAGCTACAGGGTTTGCTATGACTTTTTATTATCGTCCGACCGTTACAGAGGCTTTTGCTTCTGTTCAATATATAATGACTGAAGCTAATTTTGGTTGGTTAATCCGATCGGTTCATCGATGGTCGGCAAGTATGATGGTCCTAATGATGATCCTACACGTATTTCGTGTGTATCTAACCGGTGGCTTTAAAAAACCTCGCGAATTGACTTGGGTTACAGGTGTGGTTTTGGGTGTATTGACCGCATCTTTTGGTGTAACTGGTTATTCCTTACCTCGGGACCAAATTGGTTATTGGGCAGTAAAAATTGTAACAGGCGTACCAGACGCTATTCCTGTAATAGGCTCGCCCCTGGTAGAGTTATTACGCGGAAGTGCTAGTGTGGGACAATCCACTTTGACTCGTTTTTATAGTTTACACACTTTTGTATTACCTCTTCTTACTGCCGTATTTATGTTAATGCACTTCCCAATGATACGTAAGCAAGGTATTTCTGGTCCTTTATAAAGAATATATACCATCTGTAATCAATCATTTATCACTTGGGGTAGGAACAATAGTATTTCATTGCTACAAATATGGATTATTGAAAAGAATAAGACATGTATTGGGATATTTCTCTTCAACTCTACAAAAATGTATTATTTTTTTGACACTCATAGTTGAAGCGAATTTTCCGAAGATAAAATGGATTATGGGAGTGTGTGACTTGAACTATTGATCGGGCCTTGCAGATATATGCCCTTATCTATCTGCCACATTTTAATTCACAACAAAAAAATGTGTCTTTGTTCCAACCACCGCGTAAGCCCCATACAGAAGATAGGCCGGTTCGTTTGAAGAGAATCTTTTCTATGATCAGACCCGATCATGTCGTGTATGATATGAACAGGCTCCGTAAGATCCGATCCAGTAGAATAAGTGATTGGCATAATCCGGATTATGT